AATATTTTTTTTTTTCATTTTAGCAGTCCGAAGAAGTAATTGATTGAACCGTTGACAGCAATTCCACGGGCGCTTCTTCGGATTTCAAAAAGGAGGAGTCAATCTATTTTTAATGCCCGAACCATGATATGCAATAAGTCGAAATCGAATTGTAAAAAATTAGAAAGCGATAATGTGCAATATGTGACTCGTTTGAAGATCTTATTCTGATAGTATAGCGTTAGACAGACAACCACTATCTCTATATTGTTTCTCATCGAACGTGCGTATACTATACACTTACAAAAAAATGACTTCTTTTTTGAACAGTAAAGAGGGAAACAAAAAAGGGTCTGAACCTACCCAGTATCCATCCTATATGCTTGGTAAAAGCCCGTTGATTGAAATATCAAATTTGGCCGAAGAATTCAGTTGGAATAAAAAAATTCAAATCATTTTGAATCCCATTTCTTTCGAAATACAAACATGGGAATCGTAGAAATATCTGTTTGATTGAAAGAGTCTAATTCTTATAATACATTACTCAATTCGATCCCAATGGAATTTGGAGAAGATATTTTAAATAGCTCAAAACGTGTTGCAGAACGATCTATAACAAAATTTATACAGTTTGATTCCTTAAACTCAATTTAGTAGGACCTCTAGAGTCCACTTCTTCCCCACACTACTAGTGAAAGGGAAAAAGTAAAGACTACCATTAAAGCAGCCCAAGCGAGACTTACTATATCCATATGAATTCTGTCCCCTATCTCTATAAATATGAAGGAATTGTTCCATTTTTCCTCACTAATTCTAATACACTAATAATAATAGTGGAATCCATGGCGCCGAGTCAAAATAAAAAAGGGATTCTGACCGAACACTATTGCTAAACCTATCTAAGAAATCCGCTTAAACTCCTCTATTGTTTCTAATCTGGAAAGATTAACCACAAGCAAAATACGCAATAACATCACAAGGGAATGTTACTAATGGAGCATGTAGGAATAAGGAATAATGAAGGCCTATTCTTTTTTTGTTGACCTCCATTTCATAAGCAAAAAGCAGAAAAAGATAAATCAATATCTATTACATATCGCTAGTTCCCATTTGATCTAATCCGTACCCCGCCCATATTATATATGTGAAACGTCGGGAGACAGTCTATTCTTGACTTGGGATTTCCGAAACTAAATTCTTTCTTTTCGCCTTTTTTCTCTAAAAAGGAAAGTTCATTATCCATCCAATCAAATATTGATTCGATGCTTGAGCACTCAGAGATTCTCGTGAGTTAGAAAGTATCTTCCTTCTGTTCTTTCCAGAACTATTAGTTGAATTAGATTTCTTATCACAATATAATTCAAGGGCCAGTCATTAGCCTAAGTAATAGAATAGAAAAATTAGTAGTAGAAGGGAATCATGAAGTCTTGATATCTCCTCTATCATTCGAATATTTCTTTGATCTAAATATGCAAGTAGATTGTCCATCTTTTAGAAAAACCTCACCCTATGTTTAGAATCAAACAAGTATCAAGACAACAGTCAACAGTCCGTTTTCTCTGCTTCTGCTGCGGAATCTTTCTTATATCAATAGAAGAAAAGAAGAGATTTCGAGGTTGATCAGGCGACACCCGGATTTGAACTGGGGAAAAAAGGATTTGCAGTCCTCCGCCTTACCACTCGGCCATGTCGCCAAAATGATACAAAAATTTTCCCGGATTACTGAACTTCTTTTTTATTGTACTTGCTCTGTTTTCCTTCATTTTTCCTAAAAGAAAGCCCTCTTTTCTTCCCTTTTTTTTGATTGGATTTGATCCATTTTTTCGATTCATTGTATGGTATCTCAAAATACACAAAAAACTTTCTCTCACTTTTCTATTGAAAAGTCAAATGTGTATTTTCAGTCGCAAAAGCAAAAGACAAAATTGATGAAAATTGGAACCATTAACAATATGACTGCGAATGCACGAACGGTTCTTGGATTTGAATCACAAAATCAAAATAGTGTTTTCCTAATGACATAAAAAAAAGAAAAATTGCATAAAAAAATACAAATTGATAGATAACCATCAGTATTGACTTTTTTAAATCAAAAACCCCTCTCAATTTCAATTATAACAACAATTAGGGGTATATGTAAACCCTGGAACAAACAGACATTTTTACACGGCTATCTATTATTTATAGCTGTTCCCTATAAAGGTTCCCTAGAAAGAGTTATCAGATATCAGAAAATTCTCATACTGCAATTTTCATTTTGCATTGAATAGAAAATTTAAATTTTGTTTTGATAGAGCCAACCCGTGCTGCCCCGAATAGAACGGCAATGCAATAAAAAAGAGAAGACTATAGATATTTTCACACGTGTTTATTTATAAAATACAACTAAATAAAACCTCCTGTTCTTATACACTTCACAATCATATTCTACTAAAAAACCAAAATTCGTAAAAATCTCTCTCTTCTCTGCGAATCATTTTTGAACAATGAAATCCATAAATATAAAGGGGGTTACGTGTTC